AATACTTTTCGAGAGATCTCCTCCAAATCATTGCTATGGCTATCGAAATCGTGAGCATCGGCATGTAGATTCCAAATCCAAGTGGTAGTCTCGGGGCCTTTAGCTATTGTTCTTGAAAAATGACCTGGTTTGGCCCATTCCTCGAAAGAAGTTTTTATGGGATCCCTATCTACCAAAATTTTGACTTCTGGTTCCGGCGAACGAATAATCATTGAGTCCTCCTCTTTCCGGACAACACATACAAAGAAACCCGCCAACAGTCAAATAATTAATGAATCTCTGAGAGCTCTTTCTAATTTTTTTATTCTCCTCAATCTCCCATCCTTTTTTTCAGTTATTCACTCGAGCAATTATGATCTAGAAGTCGATTCGTGGCAAGTGTTCGGATCTATTATGACATAGCCATGCGGCGCACAACGGACCTTTTGAATCGTCTAAAATCCTTTCGGGTCTTTGTGTTGATCCAAAAATCATTTTTTTGTGCAACCTGGCGTATTTATTAACATCTCAATTAGATGTTCTTAGATGTCGTTACGTTATGTCTTCCATTACCCCCAACATAGACATATTTATTTCTTCTTATTTTATTCCAAATCCCATGAAAACAGGCATGGATCATTGCAAAGAAATATATATTCGACTCTATCTGCGTATCGTTTATACTTCTGCCTATCGTTTATATCCCATACGAAATAGAAAATGCTCTTTGAAAGGATATAATGAAATTCTTTGGTTGTTTTTGTCATAAAAAAGATTCGCTTTATTTGACATTTGACTAATCAGACTAATAAATCAAAAAAGAGTGCTCTTATTCGAAACGCCTTGTGATCTTCAACCAATTTTGGGCTTCAATATAATTACTGGGAGTAAGCGCTATAGCTTGTTTCCAATACTCAGCGGCTTGATCAAACCAAGCTTCCGCAATTTCAGAATCTCCCTGTCGAATGGCCTGTTCCCCCCGGTCAGAATAGGCTGTTCAATGCCTTCCTCGAGAACCGTACTTGAGAGTTTCCTAACTCATACGGCTCACAATTCTTGTGGTATCCCGTTTTTTCAATCTACACCATCTAATATCTAATCTAATAGAATGAGATTTCTCAGAGATCTCTCCCCCTTGTTTTTTTTTATCGGGTTAACAAAAAGAGATTAATTGTATGAGTTTCAAACTTGAATTTGGTTTCATATTAATAATGAATTTCTTTTTCGTTTTATCTTTTCTCCCACCCTCAACATAGGCATTTACAATATTCCTAGAAGTTTCTCAAAGGTAACTATCTCGGTTTCATAGAAAAACTTATTTTATAGAGAATCTTAGAAAAAGTCTTTTCTTCTCCTATATTTTATTTCATTTTCTTTCTATTTGAATTTTTAATTCTATTAAAACTAGAAATAAAAACAAAGACTTACTATCTTTGGGATCTGATGCTACACCGCTGCTCAATACCTTAGGGGATCGACTTTATTACATACGTTGATTCCTAACTTTTTTCTTGTATCATGACTTAAATTAAGTAAGCAGTTATTATTGTATCGTCCCAAAACATCACTAATTGATCTTGACGGCGCTTTCTTTATCAATTGGATCCTTTATCCATAGAATATAGAAGAAAGTATCTAGGCATATCTATTTCTTGATATTTCGACTTCTAAGAAGTTCCTTTCTTTGCTACAGCTGATAAAAATCGTTTTGTGGACGATGCTTATGTAGAAAAACCCATTTTTTTTATAGTATTTATTTCTCTTTCCTTTTTTCTTTCTATAGTGGAGATAGCCGCACGTAATGACAGATCACAGCCATATTATTAAAAGCTTGTGGTAAGAAGGGGTTTCGTTCGAGTGCTCTAAAATAATATTCTAAAGCTTTCGTATGTTCTCCGTTCCTTGTGTGAATAAGGCCTATGTTATAGAGTATATAACTTCGATCATAAGGATCAATTTCTAGTCGCATAGCTTCATAATAATTCTGTAAAGCTTCTGCATAATTTCCTTCGGATTGAGCCGACATCCGTTACGGTCGTCGTTCATTTTTAAGAATCTCCGTTCCAGAACCATACGTGAGATTTTCACCTCATACGGCTCCTCCCTTAGGTGCATAATGAGAATAATACATGGAATCAAAAAAGAGTGCAAAATTCTCGTTATGGACTGAGTGGGGCTAGTGTTTTTACAAGAAATCTCTAGCCAACCTTCCTGCCAAAGATTTTTTTAACATCAAATGGGTTAATCTTAAATAAAAAATGGTAACTTCAACAATTTCTTTGTCCCCTACGCCCTTTAATTTCCAGGAATTGGTCACTTCAACAGTCTTCGATGGTTATACAGGTATCCAAAATAGGAACGAGATGGATGTTTGTTGTCCCAACCATTTTAGTTTCGATCTCGATAAGGAAGGCGATAATTTCGACCAAAGTCAAAGTCTGCGTATTGTTGATTTCTAGGTGTAGTGCTTCTTCTCCTATACTGTCTATTGATTCTAATGGATGAGGGTTGATTCGCACCGCAATACAGATTCATAAGTTTGAACCTCTGGCTCACTACTAGAATCGACAATTCAAGCATCTGAGGCTGCATTAATCGGGGATACACGACAGAAGGAATTGTTTTTTTTTACAAACCTCACCTTCAAAAAGCGTAGATTTATTTCATTTTTTTTCTAGTTCGAAATCATGCGTCAGTCTTATAAGACTGAAGGCGGTAAATAAAATTGAGATCGAAAAGATATGTAAACTAATGATCAAATCACACCATCTCTGTAATAGGTAAATGCCTCCTTTTCTCCTGAAGTTGTCGGAATTATTCGTAATAAGATATTGGCTACAATTGAAAAGGTTTTATCAATAAAATTTCCATTTATACTCGATTTAGTCATAGATAGCAATCCACTCTCAAATTCTTTTCATTACCTTTCGTAAGAAAATGATTCCCCACAAACAAAGGAATTGGACACTACGAAATAACATAAAAACAAAATTTAAAAAATTTGAAAACTCCTCTTCCTTAAATTCTTTCTTTTTGACCGGAATTAAATAAAATAATAAGAAATAGTTTTGATTTCATACAAATCTAGTCGACTAGTATAAGAATGAAGAGGTCCTAGTCTGATTCCCATCTCATCTCGAAATTGAAGAAAAAAACAAAATAGATAGACCGATTAGTTGATTCCTTACGATTGATTGAATTCGTGTCAAAATATCCGAAAAGGATGGGAGCACTAGATAACATAAATGGATATCTAAAAAATCGATATCTTTCCTCTTTTTGTTTTTTCATACTTTTTTTCGAATTGATTGCCCGGAATTTTTGAAGGATCAAGTAAAGTAAAAAGAAAAGTGGCTCGCTATTGATTTGGTTGATGGGGCATAATCATTACGTAGGAGAGATGGCTGAGTGGTTCAAGGCGTAGCATTGGAACTGCTATGTAGGCTTTTGTTTACCGAGGGTTCGAATCCCTCTCTTTCCGTACCCTCAACTAATTTACCAATCTTAATGAACACAATGTATCAAAGAACAACACATACTCAAATTCAAAAAGGTAGAACTCGAACCCTCGGTAATTTTGATATCGATTTGCTATTGCTATTCCCTGGATAAGGATAAGTACTTTATCCTGCGTCCTTTTTTAGTTACTTTTTTTATGGGAAGGAAAGGGGGTAGGAGTAATAAAGTTGTCCAAACCTCTTCTTAGTTGAGTTAGGTTTAAGTTTGCCGAGAATAATATTCTACGACTAGCAATTCATTTATTTTCAAACCCATCGATTTACTCTCGATTATTTGATTGACTAATCCTTTATATTGGAATGGGTGAAGAGTCAAATGTTTTGGAACTTCCTCATGAGGAAATGAATTAAGATAACTTTGAATCATATCTCTAGATTTTTTAGCATGGCTCGCCGTAATAATATCGTGTGGTTTGCAGCGATAACTTGGTATATCTACTATACGGTCATTAACTAAAATATGTCTATGGTTAACTAATTGGCGGGCTTGGGGAATAGTCGAAGCCATACCCAATCGGAAAAGGATGTTATCCAAACGCATCTCAAGTAATTGTAGTAAAACCCGACCTGTTGACCCCTTGGCTTTTCCGGCTATACAAACATATTTTAGTAATTGTCGTTCTGTAAGACCATAATGAAAACGCAATTTTTGTTTTTCTTCTAAACGAATACGATATTGAGATTTTTTCCCAGAGCGCGATTGGTTTCTAAAATCGCTTCCGGCTCTAGGCCCTTTACTAGTTAGACCTGGTAAAGCCCCAAGACGACGTATTTTTTTGAAACGAGGCCCCCTATAACGCGACATGAAGACTCCTTTTTTGTTTGGACATAAACAAACTGAACTAAATAAATTGATAAATTAAGCGAGGCGAAATACAATAATAATAATACAATGAAGTATTGTCCTAAAAAGAATTAAGAAATGGATTGAATTGGAGTAATAGAATTACCATTTTTTGATTTATGTATAGAAATGTATAGAAATCATTTTCTTTCTATATTGATTTATATATCATATCAATATAAATAGAAATTTTTTAGAAAAAAAAAAGAATCCTCTTTTTGTTCTGCCGAAACCGAATTCTTACTATTTTTTTGCTAATTGAAATGGGGCATATAATAGGTCGGCAACCCTTGGAAAAAAGGGAAAAAGCCATTTCAATGTTCTTTGATTTCAAAAATACACTCTCAATCATGTGAAAATCAAAACAAATAGACAAAAGCCGGCTATCGGAATCGAACCGATGACCATCGCATTACAAATGCGATGCTCTAACCTCTGAGCTAAGCGGGCTCAAATAGAGCAAAAATTGTGTATGCATCGTAAACGAATAGGATCTTTTTTTTTTTGATTAATATGAATTATTCAGTATTAGCTATTCATAATAGCAATAGCTATAGATTTCGATTTTTTGATATTGATCAATATTCTAGAAAATAATAATTAGTAATTAGATTATTTATTCTAAATTCTAATTATTATATTAATAAATTTGAGTGATA